GGTAAATGACCGATACTACTGGAAGGATTCCTCTTTGGCTGATAGGTACTGTAACTGGTATTCTTGTGATCGGTTTAATAGGTATTTTCTTTTATGGCTCCTATTCCGGGTTGGGTTCATCTCTGTAATAATCATATGACCCAGATTAGATTGTAAACATGAAAGAGTAAGAACTCAGGGGGGCCATACCCCCCGAGTTCTTACTCTTAGAGCGAGGCTTTGGCCTATTCCAAAACGTATAGAACCTTAGTCAACATAATACAAATACTCTATTCGTAGAAATGATAAAAGGGATCCTTTGCTCTGATGTTTCACTCTATTCCTTTTTTCTTATAATGTTTTTGAAAAATTGAATATATTGACTGATTCAAAGTAGAAATCCATCGATTTTATGAATAATCCAATACGTGTGGATTTATCGGTATGAAACATCCTGCAAATCTTTTTTTTACTAAAATAAAATAAAAAAAGGGATAAAATAAGAACTGTAATGAGATAATAAAGAAGTATTTAGATATACGTAAAGATTTAATCTGCTTTTCAGTCGGAACAAAACAAGAAAAGTCTTTTTTTGTTTGAATAATTTTACTAAGTTATAAGTTGAAGTGAATTTAATCATTGAAGAAGTTCTATTTGTTCAATGAATTACTCTACCCTAACTTCCCCTTTTTTTGTTTCTGTTTGTCCATTACTGTTATGAATCTAAACAAAAAAAAAAAGAAGTTCAGATATACCTGTAAAAGATAACTAGGGATAAGAATCCTTGGCGAACAGGAGAAAAAACTCGATTCTTTCGATACAAGACGACACAAGAAAAATACCTTTCTTGTGTCGTCTTGTATCGAATAGAAGATTAGGAAGACTAAAAAGACTTTATAGAAATATTTTTTACTTTCATTTTTCCCGTCTTTGCCTTGTATTCTATTCCTTTGTATGCTTTTTTTCTATTATTAGGAATAGTATACAAGTAATGAGTTTCAGACATCTCACAAAAGAAAAAACAGTATAAAAAAATAAAAAAAAGTAAAAGGCTTACAGAATTTTTGAATCATACAATACAAATACATAATTCTATCAATCGACAAGTTTAAGGAATCTCTAGATCTAGAAATTTATTTCGTACAACTGAACCTTTTCAAACTGTTTCTTTTTCAGAACCAAAAAGATTTGTGCCAAAATCACAGATGCCAAGAAGAACAAAAGGCCTTGGACTCGTAATGGATCTTGAAGCACTATTTCTGCGTCTCCCTGCCCAAACCCTCCTACATTTGGATTACTTGTTAATGGTTGATCAAGCTTGATGGATTCACCTTCTGAAACAAGAAGTTCTGGTCCTGGAGGTATAATATCAACCACTTGACGTCCATCTAATGCATCAATTATGGTTATTTCATACCCCCCCTTTTCTTTACGTACTATTCTGCTTACTATACCGGCTGATGTAGCATTATAAACTGTATTGTTACTCTTGCTACCATCAGGATAAATCTGACCCCTTCCTCTGTTCCCACCTACATATATAGGATATTTTAAGAAGTGAACGTCTTTTTTCGTAGCAGGGTCGGGAGAAAGAATGGGAAAGACGATTTCACTATATTTCTGACCGGGAACAGGACCTATCACAAGAATATTTTTTTTATTAGGACGATAAGACTGAAAAGAAAGATTGCCCATCTTTTCTTTCATTTCGGGAGAAATACGATCGGGGGGGACTAATTCGAATCCCTCGGGTAAAATAAGAACAGCTCCCACATTTAAAGCTCCCTTTTTACCATTAGCAAGAACTTGTTTCAGTTGCATATCATAAGGAATTCGAACAACTGCTTCAAATACAGTATCAGGAAGTACAGCTTGCGGAACTTCAATATCCACGGGCTTATTAGCTAAATGGCAATTGGCACATACAATTCGACCAGTCGCTTCTCGTGGATTTTCATAACCCTGCTGCGCAAAAATGGGATATGCATTTGAAATAGATGCTCGAGTTATTACATATATCATGATCGATAAAGAAATGGATCGAGTCATCTGTTCTTTTACCCAAGAAAAAGTATTTCTATTTTGCATAGTCCAATCATAGATCCCGGAATTTCTACAATAAATTCGATAGGTAGCTAGTAGAATTCCCTATCCACAAGTTTGCCATTGTATTGATTGTACTGAAAGAATTGTACTGGTGTAATATGGTATGAATACCTTGAACTGAAAAGGTAGAAGTATAAAAAATAAGTAAGATTTAAAACGATTTCTTTATACACGAAGCAAAAGTATGATTTGATTGATATCAAGAGATCTAATGAATTCCTCATTCATTCATTGAATGATAAATTACTACAAGGGAAGGAGATACACGATTTAAAAAATGGAAGATCCAATATTTCACAATTGTATCTAGAATCACTGGGAAAGTGAAAACAAGACCAGATATAATTTGATCGTTCTAAGCCAATCCAAAATCGTTGTATATCGAACCAATCATTAGTTCCCAACCATGGGTCGAGTGGAATCCGATCCATAAATCAGTAACTAAAAGAATAGAAAAAGCTTTTATTGTGTCACTTAAGTTATAGAGAAATTCCTGAATCCAATTAGGAAAATTGTAACCAATTCCATCTTCATTTATTCCTTTCGATGAAGACTCGAAAATCCATTTTAAGTAACGAATATTATTTTTATTTTAAGACGAACCCTACCAGATCCTTTAATTCTTTTATTTCTATTTCGAATTCGAAAGATTTAACTTTTTAATCGCAGCACGGGGATAGGGTATCAATTCAAAATCAGGGAACTAAAAGGAAGAATTCTGTTTTTACGAAAACAAAAGGTAAGATATTTGATGAATCTATACTTAACTTAGATTAGACTTCTTAATGAAACTTATTAGACCTTTAATTAGTATAAAAGAGTTAAGCTGGGGGCCATGTATATGCGTATATTTTGGTGTACTTTTGGTGTACAAATAGTTTATAGTTTATATTAATACTTAAATTCTTAATACTTAATATATATTATATATAAATTATTAATTATTATTATATTATAATTAATAATTTATAATTAATTATTATTATATTTTTTTTATTCTTTATGCGTCCTCCTGGTTTTTTTATTTGTATTTGAGATGTATAATGTATGTGAACTGCTGCCTCAACGGAACGGTAAAATAGAATATAGCATCCTTTGTCGGAATGAACATTTTTAAGAAGCTGCAGTTGTCTTAAAAAGATAATTAGTAAGTTCTTCTCTCATGCTGAGATTTATTCTTCAGTTCATTTCATTCAATTGGTACGCGCAAGAAATAGGCCAATTCGGCAGCTTTTTGTTCAATTTCTCGTGGATTAAAATTTTCATCAGTACGAGTCAAGGGAATGGCTCCTTGACCCCGGATTTCCATATAAAGGACACGACGAGTAAAAAGACCCTCTCCCACCTCTATTCTGATTGATTGGATATCTTTCAGAAAGAAACGAAGGAAGATGCGACGATTTTTTCCAGGGAATCCCCAACGAAAAAAGCACATTATCCCTTCTTTTCTATCGAATCGGTCATAACCACTACCTAAATTCCATGAAATTGTGCACCACAAATAAGAACTAATGAATAGACCTGCGATCCCATAGAAAGACATCACGATCCCTTGTGGGAAAAAAACAATTTCCTGAGAAGGAAATACGGATATAAGATTCCTACCAAGATAACTGGAAGTTCCAACCACTAAGAATCCTAGTGAACCTAAAAAAAGGATACAGGCCCAGCAAAAATTACTTGTTTTTCGAGACCCCGTTATAAGTTCTATCCATATATGTTCTGATCGCCAATTCATACTATACTAGATCCAGTTACATTCGATTAGAATTGAGAAAATAACCCAAATAGATTTGACTTTTCTTGCTTGATTCCGAAATACCTTCCATCAACTAGCAGTATTCTGACATGAACCATTAGGAATAATTGGTTAGATACATTGAGTTTCTATTTCAAAGATTTTAAAAAAATATTTGCTGATCATTTTGAATTTAATTGATATTGATTAAGCTATAACCGCATATACATACATTAATGCATATATTATGCATTAGTATACATAACAATTTTTCCGTTTGTTTTCGGAAAGGCCACATATCATATATCCTACCATATTACACTAAAAAAGTATTTGTATGATGATCCAGCGTTGAAATAAATTGATGAGATTTGGTCCCATCATTTTTAGACAATCTTATTTCTTTGGACATAAAGAGATAAAGAAGCCATTGCGATTGCCGGAAAGACTAGGCCCACTAAAGGAACCAAAATAGAGGGAAAGTTAAAATCTATCATAGAACGGGTACCTCGATTTCATATTTGTACCTTTCATATTTGTACATATTATAATTATAAAGATATCTTATGTTATGATACGTCTACCTATTATAAAAAATATGAATATAATCTTAATATTCTTAATATTAAAGTACTTAATAATAAAAATAAATAAGTACAAGGAATGTAGAACTAAATGAAGTTTACCTATTCCTCTTTCTACACGAATATGTATGACAGTCCACTTTCATCAATTTTATTCTTCTTTTCCCATCCTTAATTTTATTTATATCTTTTCTTTCAAAAAACCTTTGTTTTTTTTGAAACAAAAGAATTTTTTATGAATTCGCGACTTTAACCAATCTTATCCAACAAACAAAACAGGGATTCCTAGTGAAAAACAGGGGTTCTCGGTAAATAGAAATAACTTATATTCTATATTCTTATTATTCTTTATTATCATTCTATATTCATTCTTATATTCTTCTTAGTTTGATTATATATTCTATATTTTAATTTGATTTGTTTTTATATTTTATTTTTATTTCTATATTTTTATTTTTTTATATATTTTTCGTTGTTCTATAATATGAATATGTCATAAAGTAGGGATAAATTTTTTTTTTTTTTATTTACCCGATTTCTCAGAAGGAGAAAGAAACTATTTTTTATCTTGTCGATAGAGAGATGCTTATTCCTAATCAGGAAGGGGGGGGTCGAATAAAAAAAAGGATTCGGGTAAAAAAGTAATTATCCAAAACTTCTGACTCTTACTACACTTATAACTGATGTCCCAAAAGAAAACACCATCTTCCTAGTTTTGTTTTTTTGATTACAATAAACTAAATGCTTATTCGCTACAAATCAAAATAACTGAACCTAGTGCTATACTTCCATTTTAAAATGAAGAATTTCAACCCCTTTTTAATTTTAAATTAAAATATTTTTTTTTGAATCTTGATTCAAGGGAAGGAAACCCTGTAGTTGAAATAACTCACTGAGAACACCTTTTAAAAGATTACGTGGTACGATTGGGTCGAATAAGCCCTTATCGAATAAATACTCAGCCGCTTGTGAACCGTCAGGTACTGTCTTTTTCAATGTTTGTTCAATTACTCTTTTGCCCGCAAACGCAATATAGGCATTAGGTTCAGCAATAATGATATCTCCCAACATGCCAAAACTTGCTGTAACTCCGCCAGTTGTAGGAGATGTAAGGATTGATACATAGAATAACTTTTTATTTGATTGATAATCATATGAAGCAGAAGATATTTTAGCCATTTGCATCAAGCTCAAACTCCCTTCTTGCATGCGTGCTCCTCCAGAAGCACACACAATAATGACAGGTAGAGATCGATTAATAGCATACTCGATCAAACGGGTTATTTTCTCACCTACTACGGATCCCATACTACCTCCCATAAACTGAAAATCCATAACTCCAATTGCTATGGGAATACTATTTAGTTGACCTATGCCCGTTTGAACAGCTTCAGTTAAACCCGTTTTTTTTTTATAAAAAAAGATGCGATCTGTATAAGGTTCCTCTTCTGAATGAAATTCAATGGGATCCATAGAGACCATATCCTCATCCATAGGCTCCCAAGTGTCAGGATCAATAAGAAGTTTGATTCTATCTGAACTACTCATTTTCAAATGATATCCGCAGTGTTCACAAATATTCATTTTTGACCAAAAAAATTTTTTATAATTTAATCCATAACAATTCTCGCATTGAACCCATAACTCTCTGTATTTTGTATTTATATCGAAATCATTAGAGCTTCCTCTTTCATTGAGATAACTGCTACTAGTACTACTCGAATTTTCACTTTCAATACTACTTATAGTTTGACTTTCCGTACAAATGAAACTATAAATGTAACTGTCGATACCACTGTAAATGTCACTATTAAGACTGATTTCAAAACGAAGATAACTATCAATGCAACTATTAATGTGATTATTCCAATTAGATTGAGTATCATACATGGAATAATAATAGTAGTAATTGCTACTCTTAGACTCACTATTCAAATAACTATAAAAAAGTATCTCTAGTTCATTCAAAAAAGAATTAGCATTGTCAATCTCAAAAATCTGATTTTCAATATCAAAATATACAGAATAACTGTCACCATTACTATTTTTAACTAAAAAAGTATCATCAGAGATCAAACTAAAAATATTTCTGCTATCAAATAAATAATCTAGATAATTAATATTACCGAAACTATAACTGCCACTATCACTCCAACTAGGAATCCTTTTCTCCGCATCATTTAGAATAGGTTCATTACTTCCACTAGTATGTCCAATACCATCAAGACTATCCATTGATTTACTTAGTCCACACCTATGTTCTAACTTATTGTTAGACAAGATCGAATTGAACCAACATTTTTCCATAGAGCCTTTCTGCCCCCTATTTGATGAAAACTTAATACCTAATATATGAATAGTCATTCGATGAATAAAAAAATCATTTTACTATTTTTTTTATCATTCAGAATTCAAATGAAGCATATTATCCAATCATTAAAATTCTTAATTAAAAACGAGCGAGTCTTGAAAAGAAAGAAAGGATTCTTCTCCTGTTGGGGAATCCAGTTAATCATTTCAATATTTCAATATATATTATGATAGAATCTTTTCCTAAAAAAAAAATCTAAGGAGAGGTTTCTTAAAAAACTTTAAATTCTCATCAAAAAGATACATAGTTGTTTCTTCCCATAAATTTTAAATAGATTCTCGTAGAATCTCGTGTCATACAGTCAAATAATAAATTTGTTTATTACAACAGGGAACGAAAAAGACAATATCAATATAAAGGATGGGGGTAGAAGGGATCTTTCCCTTGGCTTGATCCTTGATCTATGGCCTGAATATAAAATGATACACCAATCCAGTCCTAAGGATACATAATTAAGCCTATGGCTCCAACAATAAATAATAAATAATAGATTAGTCTTCAATAAATAATAGAAATAGATTAGTCTTCGATCTTATGTTGTATATACTTGTATATGGTAAGGTCTGTACATATTGCAAATACACAAATACCCTCATTCATAGTATAGGATTAGTATAACATGTTCGTTCTTTATTCTATTCGGCCCAATCTTTTCTTAAAAAAAAGATTGGGCCAAGTTTCATTGCAATCAATTAGGAGAACAAACAGGGACTGCTGAATTA